TACTATGAACGTAGTATAATGGCGGTCGGGCAAGTATGCCCCCATCGTCTAGTGGTTCAGGACATCTCTCTTTCAAGGAGGCAGCGGGGATTCGACTTCCCCTGGGGGTAGGGTGCTACGAAAGGAAGTTGATCATGAATTTTCAATAAAAACTGAAATGTATTCTTCCTGTTCCTGGGTCGATGCCCGAGCGGTTAATGGGGACGGACTGTAAATTCGTTGGCAATATGTCTACGCTGGTTCAAATCCAGCTCGGCCCAAGAATTTGCCGATCCACTATCAAGTTATATAACCCATTTATTGTTCTCCGGAAATGACTGATGTACTCTGATACGGAAGAATCAAAATATGAAACATCCCTAACGCTATTTCTTTTTTTTCTGTATTCCATATTTCCACAAATTCGAATCTTGCTAATAATCTAGATTCATATCAAGATCTGTAAATAGAAAATCTAGGGAAAATCTTTAAATAAACAAAAACAAACGGATTACGAGTAATCTGTGTCGATCTCACTAAAGTGCATATCGATATAGATATCAATATATACAAAAATCCGCATCCGCCTCTTTCATTTACAGCAAAATGGTTCGAATCCGAAATAGAAAAAGAAAAGGTTTGAAAGAAACCGTAAAAATATATATACTGTACACCCCTTTCCCTGGGATTGTAGTTCAATTGGTCAGAGCACCGCCCTGTCAAGGCGGAAGCTGCGGGTTCGAGCCCCGTCAGTCCCGATGGATACAAATCCAATAAAAAAAAGACATCCATTCATTTTTTGTGTGAAAGGGAATAAAATTGATAAACAAAATATTATTCCTAACCTAATAGGGATCCCTCCTGCTTTTCTTCCTTTTTCGTCGAAACCTTTACCTTAAATGAAAAAGGAAAAGGAAGAAAAGGAAATTTGAAATTCCATTAAAAAAAAATGCTTTTTTGTTTTATTTAGTATGGATAAAAGATCTTCCTATGTTATACTATTTAATTCTCGACGATGCGTCGATTTGATAGCTCAGATATTGTTATTCGTGATATTGATCTGATTTGATATCATCGAAATCAAATTTATACCATTGTTGAATTAATTATCGATGAAAGATTTATCACCTCTATGGGATTAAATCCCGAATTTTTTTATTCTAAATTTAAGAAAAATAAAACATAATAAAGATTATGGAAGTAAATATTCTCGCATTTATTGCTACTGCACTGTTTATTCTAGTTCCTACTGCTTTTTTACTTATAATTTACGTAAAAACGGTAAGTCAAAGTGACTAATTTCACTTAAATATGACGTTTTCATTTTTATCAATGTAATGAATGATAAAAAAAAATGAAAAAGGTTTTCAATTTGGGGTCTTAGTCTAAAAAAAAAGATCGGACTACAATCAGCGTAATCCAGATAGTAGAAATCAAATCTATTTGATTTCTACTATCTGAGAATTGCGTCCAAATTTTTTTGAGTTTTATCTATTTCATTTATATGGATTCCAATAAATCTGAAATAATCAAAAAACAACTCTTATTCTTCGGATTCTAATTTTTTTTAGATTTCGGATTCTCCCGGTATCATAAAAAAAAAAAAAGAAAAAAAGGGGGGGGGGGGTAAAAAACAGGAATGGGGATTACGCAGTCCCCCATTTTCCATATATATAACCTGGTTAAGCGTCAGTTCATCGAAATAGAAATTTTAAGAAGAATTCGGTTGGAATAGGAATCAATTTCCTATTCTATTTGATTCTCTTGATTTTCTCAAAATACGAATATAGAAATAATTCAAATCTTTGTTTGATTGAAAGAGTATTTTTAATTTCTATAATATACATAGAATACATTACACTACTAGAATATAATAGAACCCTGAAATGCAGATCTATTTTATATTTGTTTCTATTTGAACTCAATTCATTAGTATAAATGAAATACTTTAATTCAATAGTTCAGAAAGTTCAGAAATTGAAAAACCTAGGTAGAAAACAAAATGGGTACTTTGATCCCTTAACTCAATTTTGAGTCTCCCTATAGTCCACTTCTTCCCCATACTACGAGGGAAAGGGAAAATGAAAAAACTACCATTAAAGCAGCCCAAGCAAGACTTACTATATCCATGTAAATTTTGTCTCCTATCTCTAAAAATATGAAGGAATTGTTTAATTATTATTCAAAAATTTTTCTTCGATTATTTTCTTTTGTATTATTCACTAAAAATACTATAATAATAGCGGAATTGCTGTTAGAGAGTCAAAAAAAGGATTCTGGGCTAACACCATTGACGAAAAACAAGAATCCTTTCTATTAGAACATCTAAAAAGTTTTTTTATATAATTTTTAGTAAAATCAGAAAATATTAAGCATAAAGAACACATCCGGAAACATCCTCGGAAGTTTTAAGTAAATGAATGTTACTAACAGGTAGGAATAATAAGATTTCTATTTTATCCCCCCCATTTCATTAATTCATTAAGTAATTTCATTAAGTATAAAAAAAAAGAATCAAGACAGATTAATTTGCATACTTATACTCTTATTTCTATTTGAAAGAATTCCTTAATGTCTCCCGATTCGTTCTCTAAAATAACTCAAATAATTGGAAGATAGCTTGCCTATTAATTTTTTTTTACTAGAGGTTAGTGAAAAGAAAGATTTTCTTTTTTCTATTCGATTTTAGAATAAAAAAATTTTGTAGAATATTTTAAATTAAATTAAAATTATATATATAGTTTTAAGATTAAGAAAGCGAATTAGCTAAATTAAAAAATATTCAATCTAACTAATCTAACTAATATTAATTAAATGTGGAAGCACTAATCGACTTTCCATCAGTCTGTATACAAGGTTTTTCTTCCGACCGTTCTCTAACTAAAAATGGAATAACCTATCCGACTTATCCTTATCCAATATAATTCAAGAACCAGTCAGTAGACGGACACTACAATAGTTGTGTAGTGAAAGAACTATCATTTCTAAATTTATTGATTCCTTTTCACTACTTGAATCCGAGACGAAAATATTTACATACAGCATTTTTTAGAACAAACCTACTGATGCTTAGAATTTAGAATCAAACGCAAGTCTCAAGACTCCTTTTCCCTAGCTTGCTTCTGTTGGAAAAAAGTTTTCTATAAAAAACGTAATACACTATTTCATTTCAAATGTCTTATCGATTAGGCGACACCCGGATTTGAACTGGGGAAAAAGGATTTGCAGTCCCCCGCCTTACCACTCGGCCATGCCGCCAAATAGATATATATATAGATATATGAAGTATATGAGAATACCCCTTTTTTTCTATTGAAAAATGAAAAAAAAAATCTCGAGACAATTCGCAACCGTTAACTATTAATTTATGAATTATTCTTGAATATTTGAATCTAAAATGGTTTTTTCTTAATGAGATAAGAAAATAAAATTTATACATAACTAATCAATATTGCTTTTTTATTGAAAAAAAAACTTTCACCATTCCAATTATAACAGCAACTGTCAATATATGTAAACCCTAGAACATAAATTTGAATTGTTACACAGATATTAGCTAATCGGGTATCTTATCCATCTATATATATAATACCGATACTATACGGAACGGAATTCTCAAGAAATTGTCGTGCTTCTCCTTTTTTACAATTATTCTATTCAATAAATTGAATAGAATAATTGTAAAAAAGGAGAAGCACGACATGTTTGTTATGTGTTGTCCCGAACAAATATGACTGCAATAAAGTTAGAGACGGATCTATAGCTGGAGTTAAATCTATGCATGTTTAAAAAATACAAAAGCCTTATTACACATTACACACTCGAATCGTATTTTCCAAAAAAATAGTTAAAAATATTTCTTTTCTTTACAATCCCGAATTCATTTTTTCTGGTATCCAATTGAATTGGAATATGTAATATCATAATAATGATAGAAACGGGATGCATTTTTTTATATTACTTAAAATGAAAAAAAAATCTTGAAATACGGGTCGAATTTTTCAATTCATTTCCATTTTTAGATTAGAATTTAGATTCTATCTGTTTGTTTTGTTGCAAATTCCTTCCTTCGAAGTTGAGTATAAAATTCGATTTTATTTATTCCTCTTTTCATAATAGGTATTTCATACACGGGATTAGTTAAAATTTCATGTAATTCAGTATAAAGAACAGAAATTCCAGTATTGCTAAATTGATTCATGTGATTGGATGAAGAATGGCAGCAAATCAGTGGAATATTTTTCGATCAAATTCACGGGGAAATTGAAAATGCTTGGGGATGGAAATGAAGGAATGTCTACACTACCCGGATTGAATCAGATACAATTTGAAGGGTTTTGTAGGTTCATTGATCGAGGCTTAACAGAAGGGCTTTTTAAGTTTCCAAAAATTGAGGATACAGATCAAGAAATTGAATTTCAATTATTTGTAGAAACATATCAATTATTAGAACCCTTGATAAACGAAAAAGATGCTGTATATGAATCGCTTACATATTCTGCTGAATTATATGTATCTGCGGGATTAATTTGGAAAAGTAGTAGGGACATACAAGAACAAACTATTTTTGTTGGAAACATTCCTCTAATGAATTCTCTGGGAACTTCTATAGTAAATGGAATATACAGAATGGTAATCAATCAAATATTGCAAAGCCCCGGTATCTATTATCGTTCAGAATTGGACCCTAGCGGAATTTCGGTCTATACTGGCACCATAATATCAGACTGGGGGGGTAGATTAGAATTAGAGATTGATAGAAAAGCAAGGATATGGGCTCGTGTGAGTAGGAAACAGAAAATATCTATTCTAGTTTTATCATCAGCTATGGGTTCGAATTTAAGCGAAATTCTAGAGAATGTTTGTTATCCTGAAATTTTCGTGTCTTTCCTAAATGATAAAGATAAAAAAAAAATAGGGTCAAAAGAAAATGCCATTTTGGAGTTTTATCGACAATTTGCTTGTGTTGGTGGAGATCCAGTATTTTCTGAATCTTTATGTAAAGAATTACAAAAAAAATT